GCTAGCGTAGCTTAATATAAAGCATAGCACTGAAGATGCTAAGAAGGGCCCTAAAAAGCCCCGCACGCACAAAGGCATGGTCCCGACCTTATTATCAGCTCTAACTTGACTTACACATGCAAGTCTCCGCAACCCAGTGAGTATGCCCTCAATCCCCCGCCCGGGGACGAGGAGCGGGCATCAGGCACAAATATTTAGCCCAAGACGCCTGGCCTAGCCACACCCCCAAGGGAATTCAGCAGTGATAAACATTAAGCCATAAGTGAAAACTTGACCCAGTTAGTGTTAAGAGGGCCGGTAAAACTCGTGCCAGCCACCGCGGTTAGACGAGAGGCCCTAGTTGATAATACAACGGCGTAAAGGGTGGTTAAGGATAAATAAAAATAAAGCCAAATGGCCCCTTGGCTGTTATACGCCCCTGGACGTCCGAAGCCCCAACACGAAAGTAGCTTTAATTCCACCTGAACCCACGAAAACTGAGAAACAAACTGGGATTAGATACCCCACTATGCTCAGCCATAAACTTAGACATCAACCTACAATTAGATGTCCGCCAGGGTACTACGAGCATCAGCTTAAAACCCAAAGGACCTGACGGTGTCTCAGACCCCCCTAGAGGAGCCTGTTCTAGAACCGATAACCCCCGTTAAACCTCACCACTTCTAGCCATCCCAGCCTATATACCGCCGTCGTCAGCTTACCCCCTGAGGGTAATAAAAGTAAGCAAAACGGGCATAGCCCAGAACGTCAGGTCAAGGTGTAGCGCATGAAGTGGGAAGAAATGGGCTACATTTTCTATTGCAGAATACCACGAACATGCATCATGAAATAATGCTTGAAGGAGGATTTAGTAGTAAAAAGGAAATAGAGTGTCCTTCTGAACCCGGCTCTGAGACGCGTACACACCGCCCGTCACTCTCCCCCGTCAAAACGCATCCAAAATACCTAATAACATAGCACCGACAAGGGGAGGCAAGTCGTAACATGGTAAGTGTACCGGAAGGTGCACTTGGACCAAACCCGGGGTGTGGCTGAGTTAGTCAAGCATCTCACTTACACCGAGAAGACATCCATGCAATCTGGATCATCCCGAGCCAAACAGCTAGCCCACCCACCAAAATTAACCAAACAACATAAATAAAACAAAATAGACAAAACACCAAAAACTAAACCATTCTTTTACCTGAGTATGGGAGACAGAAAAGGTTAAACCCAGAGCAATAGAAATAGTACCGCAAGGGAAAGCTGAAAGAGAAATGAAACAACCCATAAAAGCATAAAAAAGCAAAGATTAAACCTTGTACCTTTTGCATCATGATTTAGCCAGTAAACCCAAGCAAAGAGACCTTTAGTTTGAAACCCCGAAACCAGGTGAGCTACCCCGAGACAGCCTATTTAAGGGCCAACCCATCTCTGTGGCAAAAGAGTGGGAAGAGCTCCGGGTAGAAGTGACAGACCTATCGAACCTGGTGATAGCTGGTTGCCTAAGAAACGAATAAAAGTTCAGCCTCGCACACCTCTAATCACAAACATATAAATAAGATACTTAAGAGAAACACACGAGAGTTAGTTAAAGGGGGTACAGCCCCTTTAACAAAGGATACAACCTTAACAGGAGGATAAAGATCACAATATGCAAAACATACTGTTCTAGTGGGCCTAAAAGCAGCCACCCAAACAGAAAGCGTTAAAGCTCAGACAGAAATAAGTTTATTATTCCGATAAACAATCTTACTCCCCTAAATTCTATTAGGCCAATCCATGCCCCCATGGAAGAAATTATGCTAAAATGAGTAACAAGAAGGCCCGCCCTTCTCCCAGCACAAGTGTAAGCCAAACCGGACAAACCATTGGCAATCAACGAACTCAACCCAAGAGAGTAATGTGAACTATAAAAAAACCAAGAAAACCACACAACTAACTAATCGTTACCCCTACACTGGAGTGCCACTTAAGGGAAAGACTAAAAGATAAGGAAGGAACTCGGCAAACACAAGCCTCGCCTGTTTACCAAAAACATCGCCTCCTGCGACACAACTATGTATAGGAGGTCCAGCCTGCCCAGTGACTACAAGTTCAACGGCCGCGGTATTTTGACCGTGCAAAGGTAGCGCAATCACTTGTCTCTTAAATAGAGACCTGTATGAATGGTTAAACGAGGGCTTAACTGTCTCCCCCCTCCAGTCAGTGAAATTGATCTGCCCGTGCAGAAGCGGACATAAAAATACAAGACGAGAAGACCCTTTGGAGCTTAAGGTACAAAAGTTAATCACGTCAAACAACTCAATAAAAAGCAAAAACCTTGTGAAACATGACATTTTACCTTCGGTTGGGGCGACCGCGGAGGAAAATAAAGCCTCCAAGTGGACTGGGAAAACCCCCTAAAACTAAGAGAGACATCTCTAAGCCACAGAACATCTGACCAAATATGATCCGGCCATCCGAAGCCGATCAACGAACCAAGTTACCCCAGGGATAACAGCGCAATCCTCTCCCAGAGTCCATATCGACGAGAGGGTTTACGACCTCGATGTTGGATCAGGACATCCTAATGGTGCAGCCGCTATTAAGGGTTCGTTTGTTCAACGATTAAAGTCCTACGTGATCTGAGTTCAGACCGGAGCAATCCAGGTCAGTTTCTATCTGTAACGCTACTTTTCCTAGTACGAAAGGATCGGAGAAAGAGGGCCGATACTTCAAGCACGCCCCACCCCTAATTTATGAAAACAAATAAATATAAACGAAGGGAGAGCCAAAACCCCAGCCGGCCAAGATAAGGATACACTGGGGTGGCAGAGCGTGGCAATTGCGAAAGGCCTAAGCCCTTTTTACCAGAGGTTCAAATCCTCTCCCCAGTTTATGCTAAACACCCTAATAACCCATCTAATCAACCCCCTAACCTACATCGTGCCAGTCCTCCTAGCAGTGGCCTTCCTAACATTAATTGAACGAAAAGTACTAGGCTATATACAACTACGAAAAGGTCCTAACGTAGTAGGACCCTACGGACTATTACAACCCATCGCTGACGGAGTCAAACTCTTTATTAAAGAGCCAGTCCGCCCCTCCACATCATCCCCATTCCTATTTTTAGCCACTCCCATACTCGCACTAACCCTGGCCATAACCCTATGAGCACCAATACCTATGCCCCACCCCGTAACTGACCTTAACCTAGGAATCCTATTTATCCTAGCCCTATCAAGCCTTGCAGTGTACTCAATTCTAGGATCAGGATGAGCATCAAACTCAAAATACGCACTAATTGGGGCCCTACGGGCCGTAGCCCAGACAATTTCTTACGAAGTAAGCCTAGGATTAATTCTCCTCTCAGTAATTATCTTTTCAGGAGGATACACACTACAAACATTCAACATTACCCAAGAAAGCATCTGACTACTCGTGCCCGCCTGACCCCTAGCCGCAATATGATACATCTCAACACTAGCAGAAACAAACCGAGCACCTTTCGACCTGACGGAGGGAGAATCAGAGCTAGTCTCCGGGTTTAACGTAGAATATGCAGGCGGACCATTTGCCCTATTCTTCTTAGCCGAGTACGCCAACATCCTATTAATAAATACACTATCGGCCGTACTGTTCCTAGGAGCCTCGCACATCCCAAACATCCCCGAGCTCACAACAATTAACCTAATAACCAAAGCTGCACTACTATCAATTCTATTCCTATGAGTACGAGCCTCCTATCCTCGGTTCCGGTATGACCAACTAATACATTTAGTCTGAAAAAACTTCCTTCCCCTTACACTCGCCTTCGTATTGTGACACACCGCACTACCAATTGCACTAGCAGGACTCCCCCCACAACTATAAACAAGGAACTGTGCCTGAATGCCCAAGGATCACTTTGATAGAGTGACTTATAGGGGTTAAAGTCCCCTCAGTTCCTAGAAAAAGGGGAATTGAACCCATACCAAAGAGATCAAAACTCTTAGTGCTTCCTTTACACCACTTTCTACAGGCGGGGTCAGCTAATTAAGCTTTCGGGCCCATACCCCGAATATGATGGTTAAAGTCCCTCCTCCGCCAATGAACCCATACGTACTCATAATCCTATTGTCAAGCCTAGGACTAGGAACCACCCTAACCTTCGTCAGCTCCCACTGACTACTAGCCTGAATAGGCCTAGAAATCAATACCTTAGCGATCATTCCGTTAATAGCACAACACCACCACCCACGTGCAGTAGAAGCAACTACAAAATATTTCCTCACACAAGCCACAGCAGCAGCAATAATCTTATTCGCAAGCACAACAAACGCCTGAATAACAGGAGAATGAAACATTAACGACCTGTCCAACCCCATTGCCTCCACAATATTCATTATTGCTCTAGCACTAAAAATTGGACTAGCACCAATACACTTCTGAATGCCAGAAGTCCTACAAGGATTAGACCTTACAACAGGCCTAATTTTATCCACTTGACAAAAACTTGCCCCATTTGCACTAATTATTCAAACAGCCCAAACCATCGACCCCACACTACTAACCCTATTAGGGATTACATCCACCCTAGTAGGTGGGTGAGGAGGACTAAATCAAACCCAACTACGAAAAATCCTAGCCTACTCCTCAATCGCACACATAGGATGAATAATTATCATTATCCAATACGCCCCACAACTCACACTAATTGCACTAGGGACCTATATTATCATAACATCCGCAGCATTCCTCACCCTCAAAACATCACACGCCACCAAAATCAACACACTCGCAGCAACCTGATCAAAAAACCCAATCCTGGCATCAACCACCGCCCTAGCACTACTATCACTAGGGGGCCTCCCCCCACTCACAGGATTCCTACCAAAATGACTGATTCTACAAGAATTAACAATACAAGACCTCCCAATCATTGCAACAACCATAGCCCTTGCCGCCCTAATCAGCCTATACTTCTACCTACGCCTATGTTATGCAATAACACTAACCATCTCCCCCAACACAACCAATTCAACCACCCCATGACGAACCCAATCAACCCAAACCCACCTACCCCTAGCCCTATTTACTATAACCACCCTAGGGTTACTACCAATAACCCCAACCATTATTATATTAACCACCTAGGGACTTAGGTTAATATCAGACCAAGAGCCTTCAAAGCTCTAAATAGAAGTGAAAATCTTCTAGTCCCTGAATAAGACCTACAAGTAAATCAACTTACATCTCCTGACTGCAAATCAAGTGTTTTTATTAAACTAAGGCCCTAACTAAATGGGAAGGCCTCGATCCTACAAACTCTTAGTTAACAGCTAAGCGCTCAAACCAGCGAGCATCCATCTACTTTTCCCGCCGTCTAAAGCCAACAAGGCGGGAAAAGCCCCGGCAGAATATTAGTCTGCGTCTTCGGATTTGCAATCCGATGTGCTCTCACCACAAGGCTATGATAGGGAGAGGACTTAAACCTCTGTCTTCGGGGCTACAACCCGCCGCCTAAACACTCAGCCACCCTACCTGTGGCAATCACGCGTTGATTCTTCTCTACTAACCACAAAGACATTGGTACCCTCTATCTCGTATTCGGTGCCTGAGCCGGAATAGTGGGAACCGCCTTAAGCCTCCTCATTCGGGCTGAACTAAGCCAACCCGGATCTCTTCTAGGCGATGACCAAATTTATAATGTTATTGTAACTGCCCATGCCTTCGTAATAATTTTCTTTATAGTAATACCTGTCCTTATCGGAGGGTTCGGAAACTGACTCGTACCATTAATAATTGGAGCCCCGGACATAGCATTCCCCCGTATGAATAACATAAGCTTCTGACTTCTGCCCCCATCATTCCTGCTACTACTAGCCTCTTCTGGTGTCGAAGCTGGAGCTGGAACAGGATGAACAGTATATCCACCTCTTGCGGGCAACCTAGCCCACGCCGGAGCATCAGTAGATTTAACAATTTTCTCATTACACCTGGCAGGTGTCTCATCAATTCTAGGGGCTATTAACTTTATCACTACAACTATTAACATGAAACCCCCAGCCATCTCACAATATCAGACACCTCTGTTTGTCTGATCCGTGCTTGTAACCGCCGTACTACTTCTCCTATCATTACCGGTACTGGCTGCGGGCATCACAATGCTTTTAACAGATCGAAACCTTAACACCACATTCTTCGACCCGGCAGGAGGAGGGGACCCAATCCTTTATCAACACTTATTCTGATTCTTCGGCCACCCAGAAGTCTATATTCTTATTCTTCCAGGCTTTGGCATTATTTCTCACGTCGTAGCTTATTATTCAGGCAAAAAAGAACCATTCGGCTATATAGGAATAGTCTGAGCAATAATGGCTATTGGTCTCCTAGGATTCATTGTGTGAGCCCACCACATGTTTACCGTCGGAATAGACGTAGATACTCGTGCATACTTTACATCCGCAACAATAATTATTGCTATCCCAACCGGTGTGAAAGTGTTTAGTTGACTAGCCACGCTTCATGGAGGGTCAATTAAATGAGAAACCCCCATACTCTGAGCCCTCGGGTTCATTTTCCTATTTACAGTAGGCGGACTCACAGGGATCGTCCTGTCTAATTCATCACTCGATATTGTCCTCCACGACACATACTACGTAGTTGCACACTTCCACTACGTATTATCAATAGGCGCCGTATTCGCCATTATAGCAGCTTTCGTACACTGATTCCCCTTACTAACCGGGTATACCTTACACAGCGCCTGAACAAAAATCCACTTCGGAGTAATATTCATTGGGGTTAACCTCACATTCTTCCCACAACACTTCCTAGGCCTAGCAGGCATACCACGACGATACTCTGACTATCCAGACGCTTATGCTTTATGAAACACAGTATCATCCATTGGTTCACTAATTTCTCTAGTCGCAGTAATCATATTCTTATTTATTCTATGAGAAGCCTTTACCGCTAAACGAGAGGTATTATCTGTAGAATTAACCACAACAAACGTAGAATGACTCCACGGCTGCCCTCCTCCCTATCACACGTATGAAGAGCCAGCATTCGTCCAAATTCAATCAAACTAACGAGGAAGGAAGGAATTGAACCCCCATATGCTGGTTTCAAGCCAGCCACATAACCACTCTGTCACTTCCTTCTAAGGCATTAGTAAAATGCAAATTACACCACCTTGTCAAGGTGGAGTTGCAGGTTAGATCCCTGCACGCCTTGAGCTATTAAGGCTTAATGGCACATCCAACACAACTGGGATTTCAAGACGCGGCATCACCCGTTATAGAAGAACTTCTACATTTCCATGACCACGCACTAATAATTGTGCTCCTAATTAGCACCTTCGTACTATATATTATTACTGCAATGGTTTCAACCAAACTTACTAACAAATATATTCTAGACTCCCAAGAAATCGAAATTGTATGAACTGTCTTACCAGCCGTCATCTTAGTTTTAATTGCCCTGCCCTCACTGCGCATTTTATATCTTATAGATGAAATCAATGACCCCCACCTAACAATTAAGGCGATAGGACACCAATGATACTGAAGCTATGAGTATACAGACTACGAAAATCTGGGCTTCGACTCCTACATAGTCCCTACCCAGGACCTTGCCCCCGGACAATTCCGACTTCTAGAGACTGACCACCGAATGGTTATTCCCATGGAATCCCCAGTTCGTGTTCTAGTCTCCGCCGAAGATGTGCTACACTCTTGAGCTGTCCCATCCCTGGGCATAAAAATAGACGCAGTGCCAGGACGATTAAATCAAATCGCCTTCATCGCCTCACGCCCAGGCGTGTATTATGGACAATGCTCCGAAATCTGTGGCGCTAACCACAGTTTTATACCAATTATGGTAGAAGCAGTCCCACTAAAACATTTCGAAAACTGATCCTCATTAATACTAGAAGACGCTTCGCTAGGAAGCTAAATATTGGACAAAGCATTGGCCTTTTAAGCCAAAGATTGGTGATTCCCGACCACCCCTAGTGAAATGCCACAGTTAAACCCCGGCCCCTGATTCGCAATTTTAACATTCTCCTGACTAATTTTCTTAATTATTATTCCAATTAAAGTCTTAAACCACACTTCACCAAATGAGCCAACCCCAGTAAGTGCTGAAAAACACAAAACTGAGCCCTGAGACTGACCATGATAGCTAGCTTCTTCGACCAATTCGCAAGCCCATCACACCTGGGAATTCCCCTAATTGCAATTGCAATCGCACTACCATGAGTCCTCTACCCAGCCCCATCATCTCGATGAATTAACAACCGGCTCATCACAATTCAAGGATGATTTATTAATCGATTCACAAACCAACTACTACTTCCCTTAAACATAGCAGGCCATAAATGAGCACTTCTACTAGCCTCACTAATAATTTTCCTAATCACCATTAACATACTAGGCCTGCTTCCATATACTTTCACACCCACAACACAACTATCGCTAAACATGGGATTTGCCGTGCCACTTTGACTCGCTACAGTAATTATTGGGATACGCAACCAACCAACAGTTGCTTTAGGACACCTTCTTCCAGAAGGAACACCCATCCCCCTAATTCCAGTGCTTATCATTATCGAAACAATCAGTTTATTCATTCGACCATTAGCCCTAGGAGTCCGACTCACAGCAAACCTAACCGCAGGCCACCTACTAATTCAATTAATTGCCACAGCCGTATTTGTCCTTCTACCAATAATACCAACAGTAGCAATTCTAACCGCCACAGTACTTTTCTTGCTAACACTACTAGAGGTTGCAGTAGCAATAATTCAAGCCTATGTGTTCGTACTTCTCCTAAGCCTCTACCTACAAGAAAACGTTTAATGGCCCACCAAGCACATGCCTATCACATAGTCGATCCAAGCCCATGACCCCTGACCGGTGCCATCGCCGCCTTACTAATAACATCCGGTTTAGCAATCTGATTCCACTTCCATTCAACAACACTAATAACCCTGGGACTAATTCTCCTGCTCCTCACAATGTATCAATGATGACGAGACATCATCCGAGAAGGGACCTTCCAAGGCCACCACACACCCCCAGTACAAAAAGGGTTACGATACGGAATAATCTTGTTTATCACCTCTGAAGTTTTCTTCTTCCTTGGATTCTTCTGAGCCTTCTACCACTCAAGCCTGGCACCAACACCAGAATTAGGAGGGTGCTGACCTCCCACAGGAATTACCCCCCTAGACCCATTCGAAGTTCCACTTCTTAACACAGCCGTACTATTAGCATCAGGAGTCACAGTTACATGGGCTCACCATAGTATCATAGAGGGGGAACGAAAACAAGCAATTCAGTCACTAATACTGACCATCTTATTAGGATTATATTTCACTGCCCTTCAAGCTATAGAATATTATGAGGCACCATTCACAATCGCAGACGGAGTTTATGGCTCAACATTCTTTGTGGCCACAGGATTCCACGGACTGCACGTCATCATTGGATCATCTTTCTTAGCTGTATGCCTTCTACGCCAAATCCAATACCACTTCACATCCGAACACCACTTTGGCTTCGAAGCCGCTGCCTGATACTGACATTTCGTCGACGTAGTGTGGCTATTCCTCTACGTATCCATTTACTGATGAGGCTCATAAATCTTTCTAGTATTAAAATTAGTATAAGTGACTTCCAATCACACGGTCTTGGTTAAACCCCAAGGAAAGATAATGAACTTAATCACAACCATTTTAATTATTACAGTAACCCTATCCACAATCCTGGCAATTGTATCCTTCTGGCTACCACAAATAAACCCAGACGCAGAAAAACTATCCCCATACGAATGTGGGTTTGACCCATTAGGATCCGCCCGACTACCCTTCTCCTTACGCTTTTTCCTAGTAGCAATTCTATTCCTACTCTTTGACCTAGAAATTGCCCTTCTCCTCCCCCTCCCCTGAGGGGATCAACTCCACAACCCCACCGGAACATTCTTCTGGGCCACAACAGTCCTGATCTTACTAACTCTCGGTTTAATTTATGAGTGAACCCAGGGGGGCCTAGAATGAGCAGAATAGGGAGTTAGTCCAATATAAGACCTCTGATTTCGACTCAGAAAATCGTGGTTTAATTCCACGACCCCCTTATGACACCCGTACATTTTAGCTTTAGCTCAGCATTCATCCTAGGACTAATGGGATTAGCATTCCACCGCACCCACCTCCTCTCCGCACTTCTCTGCTTAGAAGGAATAATACTATCCCTATTTATAGCATTAGCCCTATGAGCATTACAATTCGAGTCCACAGGATTTTCCACAGCCCCTATACTACTCCTAGCCTTCTCCGCATGTGAAGCGAGCACAGGCTTAGCATTATTAGTTGCCACAGCCCGCACTCACGGAACCGACCGCCTACAAAACCTAAATCTGCTACAATGTTAAAAGTACTAATTCCCACAATCATGCTATTCCCAACAATCTGATTAGCCTCCCCCAAATGACTGTGATCAACTACAACCGCACACAGCCTTATAATTGCCTTTATTAGTCTAACATGACTAAAATGAACATCAGAGACAGGATGAACTTCTTCCAACACGTATCTAGCCACAGACCCGTTATCAACCCCCCTCCTCGTACTAACATGCTGACTACTTCCATTAATAATTCTAGCCAGCCAAAACCATATCAGCCCCGAACCAATCAGCCGGCAACGCTTGTACATCACACTCCTTGCCTCATTACAAACTTTCCTGATCATAGCATTTGGCGCCACAGAAATTATTTTATTTTATATCATATTTGAAGCCACATTAATCCCAACCCTCATCATCATCACCCGGTGAGGTAATCAAACCGAGCGCCTAAGTGCAGGAACCTATTTCCTATTTTATACCCTAGCTGGATCTCTCCCACTTTTAGTTGCTTTACTACTACTCCAGCAATCCACAGGAACACTATCAATACTAGTATTACAATACTCTCAACCACTACAACTCAACTCCTGAGGTCATATGGTGTGATGAGCCGGCTGCCTAATCGCATTCCTAGTAAAAATACCCCTATATGGAGTACACCTGTGACTACCAAAAGCACATGTGGAGGCCCCAGTAGCGGGATCTATAGTCCTTGCAGCAGTGTTACTAAAACTAGGGGGATACGGAATAATACGTATAATAACTATATTAGACCCTCTATCAAAAGAACTTGCCTACCCATTTATTATTCTAGCCCTCTGAGGAATCATTATAACCGGCTCAATCTGCTTACGACAAACAGACCTAAAATCTCTAATCGCATACTCATCCGTCAGCCACATAGGCCTGGTGGCAGGAGGAATCCTAATCCAAACCCCCTGAGGATTCTCAGGAGCAATTATCCTAATAATCGCCCACGGACTAGTATCTTCAGCACTATTCTGTCTAGCCAACACAGCATATGAACGAACCCATAGTCGAACAATAATACTTGCCCGAGGATTACAAGTAATTTTTCCACTAACCGCAGTCTGATGATTCATCGCCAATCTCGCAAACCTAGCACTTCCACCCCTGCCTAATTTAATAGGAGAACTCATAATCATCACAACCCTATTTAACTGATCACCATGAACTATTTTATTAACAGGACTGGGGACACTAATTACAGCCGGCTACTCCCTATACATATTCCTAATATCACAACGAGGCCCAACCCCAAACCACATCACAGGACTCCAACCCTTCCACACTCGAGAACACCTATTAATAACCTTACACCTTATCCCAGTCCTCCTTCTAGTAACAAAACCAGAACTTATATGAGGATGATGCTACTGTAAGTATAGTTTAACTAAAATATTAGATTGTGATTCTAAAGACAGGGGTTAAAACCCCCTTACTCACCAAGGAAGTACAGAAAATAGTAAGCACTGCTAATCCTTACCCACCATGGTTAAAATCCGTGGCTTCCTTGCGCTTTCAAAGGATAACAGCTCATCCGTTGGTCTTAGGAACCAAAAACTCTTGGTGCAAGTCCAAGTGAAAGCTAAAATGACATTAATTATACACTCATCACTCCTCCTAATTTTCTTCATCCTAGTATACCCGCTAATTACCACACTAAACCCAAACCAACAAGAATCTAAATTAGCAGAAAAAACCAAAACCGCTGTCAGCTCCGCATTCTTTATTAGCCTCTTACCCCTAATAATTTTCTTAAACCTAAAAACAGAGGGCATTGTCACAAACTGACACTGAATAAGCACCCAAACATTTGACATCAACATTAGCTTCAAATTCGACCACTACTCCCTAATCTTTGTCCCAGTCGCTCTATACGTTACCTGGTCCATTCTAGAGTTCGCACTATGATATATACACTCCGACCCCTACATTAACCGATTCTTCAAATATCTCCTTACATTCCTAGTAGCTATAATTATTCTAGTCACAGCCAACAACATATTCCAACTATTTATCGGCTGAGAAGGAGTGGGAATTATATCATTCCTACTCATTGGGTGATGGCATGGACGAGCAGACGCTAATACAGCAGCCCTCCAAGCTGTTATCTATAATCGAGTAGGAGACATCGGACTAATCATAACCATAGCCTGATTTGCAATAAACCTCAACTCATGAGAAATTCAACAAATTTTTACCCTGTCAAAAAACTTCAACATAACAATACCCCTAATAGGACTTGTCCTAGCAGCAACAGGAAAATCAGCCCAATTCGGCCTTCACCCATGACTTCCCTCCGCCATAGAAGGCCCCACACCAGTATCCGCCCTACTGCACTCAAGCACTATAGTTGTTGCAGGAATTTTTCTACTGATCCGCCTTCACCCCCTAATAGAAAATAATCAGCTCGCCCTAACGGTCTGCCTTTGCCTAGGAGCACTAACCTCGCTATTTACAGCTACCTGCGCCCTAACTCAAAATGACATCAAAAAAATCGTAGCTTTTTCAACATCAAGTCAATTAGGCCTAATAATAGTTACAATCGGGCTAAACCAACCGCAACTAGCATTTCTCCACATCTGCACACACGCTTTTTTCAAAGCTATATTATTCCTGTGCTCAGGATCAATTATTCACAGCCTAAACGATGAACAAGACATCCGAAAAATAGGGGGTTTATTCAATATTATGCCCGCCACCTCAACCTATTTTACAATTGGCAGCCTAGCCCTAACAGGAACCCCATTCCTAGCAGGATTCTTCTCTAAAGACGCAATCATTGAAGCCCTAAACACCTCTTACCTAAACGCCTGAGCCCTGATTCTCACACTAATCGCCACATCATTCACCGCAGTATATAGCTTCCGACTAGTGTACTTCGTAACTATACGAACCCCACGATTCCTACCCCTATCCCCAATTAATGAAAACAATCCATTAGTAATCAACTCAATTAAGCGACTTGCCTGAGGAAGCATCATTGCAGGCTTCATTATTACACACAACCTCCTACCAATAAAAACACCAATTATAACAATACCAACCACTCTCAAAATAGCGGCCCTCCTAGTAACTATTATAGGCCTACTAGTAGCCATAGGCCTCGCCAACATAACAAATAAAAAAATAAAAATTACTCCAATAACTCCTACATACCACTTCTCAAATATATTAGGATTCTTCCCCACAACCACCCACCGACTCCTCCCAAAACTTAAACTCACCCTCGGGCAATCAGCCGCCACTCAATTAGACAAAACATGACTTGAAACAACAGGGCCAAAAGGCCTAGCACTAACACAAACAGCTTTGGCAAAATTTATAAATGACATTGCACAAGGGATAATCAAAACATACCTAACCATCTTCTTCCTAACCCTAATTCTAGCCGTCATCCCCGCCCTACTTTAAACCGCCCGAAGAGTCCCACGACTCAGACCACGAGTAAGTTCCAACACAACAAGCAGGGTCAAAAGCAACACTCAAGCACAAATAACTAACATTCCCCCACCAGACGAATATATAACAGCCACACCACTAACATCCCCCCGCAAAATAGAAAACTCCTTTAACCCATCAACAACTACCCAAGAACCCTCATACCAACCCCCTCAAAAAAGCCCTGCCACCAAACCAACCCCTAATAAATAAACCAAAACGTATCCCAACACAGAACGGCTCCCCCAAGCCTCCGGAAAAGGCTCAGCAGCCAAGGCTGCTGAGTAAGCAAAGACTACAAGCATCCCCCCTAAATAAATTAAAAAAAGGACTAGCGACAAAAAAGAACCCCCATGACCAACCAAAACCCCACATCCAACCCCAGCTGCGACCACCAACCCAAAAGCAGCAAAATAAGGAGTAGGATTAGAAGCAACAGCCACTAAACCCACAACTAAAGCCATCAATAATAAAAACATAAAATAGGTCATAATTCTTGCTCAGACTCTAACCGAGACCAATGACTTGAAGAACCACCGTTGTTATTCAACTACAAGAACCGCCGATGGCAAGCCTACGAAAAACACATCCCCTCATAAAAATCGCCAACAACGCATTAATTGACCTACCAACACCGTCCAACATCTCAACATGATGAAACTTTGGATCCCTTCTAGGACTATGCTTAATTGCCCAAATTCTAACAGGATTATTCTTAGCAATACACTACACCTCAGATATCTCAGCCGCATTCTCATCAGTAGCCCACATCTGCCGCGACGTAAACTACGGCTGACTAATTCGCAACATCCACGCCAACGGAGCATCATTCTTCTTTATTTGCATCTACATACACATCGCTCGAGGCCTATATTATGGCTCATACCTATACAAAGAGACCTGAAACATTGGCGTAGTCCTCTTACTACTAGTCATAATAACAGCATTCGTCGGCTACGTCCTCCCATGAGGACAAATGTCATTTTGAGGTGCCACAGTAATTACGAACCTATTATCCGCTGTGCCCTACATAGGAAACACGCTAGTCCAATGAATCTGAGGCGGATTCTCAGTAGACAACGCAACACTAACACGCTTCTTCTCATTCCACTTCCTACTACCATTTATCCTTGTCGCCATCACCATTCTACACCTCTTATTCCTCCATGAAACAGGATCTAGTAATCCAATCGGGCTAAATTCGGACGCAGACAAAATCCCCTTCCACCCATACTTTACATATAAAGACCTCCTTGGGTTCGTAATTATACTACTAGCCCTCACACTACTAGCACTACTCGCTCCAAACCTGCTAGGAGACCCAGAAAACTTCACCCCTGCAAACCCCCTAATAACCCCTCCACACATTAAACCTGAGTGGTATTTCCTATTTGCCTACGCCATCCTACGATCCATCCCAAACAAACTAGGAGGAGTCCTCGCACTACTATTTTCAATTCTAGTACTACTATTAGTTCCCTTTTTACACACATCAAAACAACGAGGAATAACATTCCGCCCAATCACACAATTTTTATTTTGAACCCTTGTAGCAGACATAATTATTCTAACATGAATTGGAGGTATGCCAGTAGAACATCCATACATCATTATCGGACAAATCGCATCCGCACTGTACTTCGCACTATTCCTTGTTTTAATGCCACTAGCAGGATGGCTAGAAAATAAAGCACTAGAATTATCTTGCCCTAGTAGCTTAGCCTAAAAGCATCGGTCTTGTAATCCGAAGATCGGAGGTTAAAATCCTCCCTAGCGCCCAGAAAAGAGAGATTTTAACTCCCACCCCTGGCTCCCAAAGCCAGAATTCAAAACTAAACTATTTTCTGGTCAGGCCCACCAGTATGGTATAGTACATAATATGCATAATATTACATTAATGTACTAGTACATCTATGTATTATCACCAATTCATTATTTTAACCATAAAGCAAGTACTAACTACTAAAATATACATAAAGCATAATATTAAAATTCACAATAATATATTATTCTAACTTGGAAAAATAGGTTGACTCCCCTCACAAATCGACCTCAAATGTATATCTTTGTAAAACCCAACTAAAATTTTAATAAAACATATTAATGTAGTAAGAAACCACCAACCTTGTATATAAAGGTATATCATGCATGATAGAATCAGGGACATAAATTATAAGGGTTGCATAATATGAACTATTACTTGCATCTGGTTCCTATTTCAGGTCCATAAATATAAAATTCCCTCCATAATTAAATATACTGGCATCTGATTATAGTCAGTAGTGTCATACATAAATTTCTTTACCCACCATGCCGAGCATTATTTTATATGCATAGGGTATCTCTTTTTGGTCTTCCTTTCATTTGGCATCTCAGAGTGCAAATACAAATGTTATTTAAGGTTGAACATTTTCCTTGTATGTGACATGTAAATTAATTATTGTAAGACATAAATTGCGCTTTACATTGCATTAATCTAAGTCATGTGCATAACATATATTTCTATTCAACTATATTTACTACTATATGCCCCCTCTGGTTTTTGCGCGACAAACCCCCCTACCCCCCTACGTCCAAAAAATCCTGCTTTCCTTGTCAAACCCCAAAACCAAGGAGGACCCAAGAACGCATTAGGCCATGAGTTGAATTATGGACTGGCCATTATATATATATATATATATATATATATACATCAATTTATACCCCTAATTTACACTAACCTAAATAAGTCAAACAAATTTTGCAAGCAATAATTCGGCACTAAATATTCTAACATATTACCA